AATGATACAAAGAAGGATGTCCCTGCCCACACTAGAAAAACTCTCTTCGGATGAACTGTACAATCATTGGGTTTATACTAACCAACACAAAAATAACAACTTAAACAACGAGTTTTTAAATAGAATTGAGGCTCTAGATACGGGATTTTTTTCTCTAGATATACTCGAAAAAAGTACTAGATTGTGTAATGATAAGACTAGAAAATATTACTTGCCTAAAATGTATGATCCCATTTTGAATGGGTTATATCGGGGAACAATCATAAATAAAATTTCGTTAGAAAATTTCATAGAGACAATGGAAATTAATAAGATTCATAGTCTCCTTCTTCCTGATACTGATTACCAAGAGGTTGAACAGAAAATAGACCGATTTGATAAAAAAACTTTTTCAACGGAAAATCGTCATTTATTTACTTTAATCAGTAAATTTGATAGAGAATCGGGATCGAGTTTAAATTGGAAGGGCCTCTCTTTATTTTCAGAAAAAGAACAAGGAAGGATTGGTTCAGAAAAAAGAGCCAAATTTTACAAATTTTTATTGAATACAATTCTAACTAGCCCTAATGGTCAAAAAACAAAACAAAAATTTGTAATAAAAGAAATCAGTAAAAAAGTCCCTAGATGGTCATACAAACTTATTACCGAATTGGAATTCCTGTCGGGCGTAGCTTATGAAGGCCTACCCTTGGATTATAATATACGTTCAAGAAAAAGGGATCGTGTAATAATTTATAGGCCTACTAAACGTAGTCGCAAAGCAAGTCTCAAAAACTCGGTGTCTATTAGAGACTATTCGGAAGAATCAGATTTTCGTCGAGAATTCATCAAAGGTTCTATGCGTGTTCAAAGGCGTAAAACTTTTATTTCGAAATTGTTTCAAGCAAATGCGCATTCTCCCCTTTTTTTGGACAGAATAAAAAAATCCCCCCTTTTTTATTTTAATATCCCTGAAAAGATGAAATTGTTTTTTAGAAATTGGATGGGTAAAGGAGCAGAATTTAAAGATTATAGAGAGGAACAAAAAAAAAGACAAAAGGAAGAAGAAGAGAACAAAATCAAAATAAAGGAAAAAACGTGGATAAAAATCGCGGAAGCCTGGGATTTTTTTCCATATCCACAAGTAACAAGAAGTTTTATTTTAATAATTCAATCTACTTTTAGAAAATATATTTTATTACCTTCATTGATAATAGTTAAAAATATTGGGCGTATTTTATTATCTCAACCCCCCGAGTGGGCTGAGGACTTCGATGAGTGGAATAGAGAAAAGCATATTATATGTACCTATAACGGTGTTCAAGTATCAGAACTCGAACTTCCCAGAAATTGGTTTAAAGATGGTATTCAGATAAAAATAGTATTTCCTTTTTATTTAAAACCTTGGCACAGATCCAAATTGAGGCCCTCTTTTTCTTCTTATAAAGATCTAAAGAAAGAACAACAAAAGTTTTCTTTTTTAACGGCTTGGGGAACGCAAACTACCCTTCCCTTTGGTTCTGTCCCCCCCAAACCTTCCTTTTTTAAGCCTATTTTTAAAGAACTTAAAAAAAAAATTCGAAAAACTAAAAATAATAATTTTCGAGTTATAAGCGTTTTAAAAGAAAGAACAAAAAATTTTCTACAAGATTCAAAAGAACCAAAAGGGGTGGTTATCAAAAACGTTTTATTTCAGTTTATAAAAAAAATAAAAAAAGAACTATTAAAAGTACATCCAACTCGATTTTTTATATTGAGAAAGGTGTATGAATCCGGCGAAACTAACCATAAAAAAGATTATATAATTAGGAATCAGATAATTCATGGCTCGTTTAGAAAAATTAAATTTACAGATAATACAAATTCTTCACTGAGAGAAAAAAAAATTAAAAATCTGGCTGATAGAACAAGGACAATCAGAAAGAAAACAAAGAGTCTTACAAAAGAAAAAAACAGCAACGCCAAGAAAATAAGTAGTCCTAACAAAACAAGTTATAATGGAAAAGAAAAATCAATTTTTTGGAAAATATTAAAAATAAAAAAAAGAAGCAATCGATTAATCTATAAATTAGATTTATTTATAAAAATTTTCATTAAAAGAATATACATCGATATCTTTCTATGTATAATTCATATTGCCAGAATTCCTACACAACAAGTTCTTGAATCAAGAAATTTTTATTTTGATAAATACATTTACAATAATAAAACAAACCAAGAAATAGAAAATAAAAAAAACAAAAAAGAAATTAACTTTATTTCGACTCTAAAAAGTGAACTTTACAATATTAAGAATAGTAAAAGGAATTCACATCTTTTTTTTGACTTATCCTCTTTATCACAAGCATATGTATTTTACAAATTATCACAAACCCAAGTTATTAATTTGTATAAGTTAAGATCTATTTTTGAGTATCATTATCATGGAACTACCATTTTTCTTAAGACTGCAATAAAAAATTATTTTGTAACACAAGGAATATTTCATTCCAAATTAAAACATACAAAACTTTCAAGTTCTGAAACGAATCAATGGAAAAACTGGTTAAAAGGTCATTATCAATACAATTTATCTCAGATTAGATGGTTTGAATTAATACCACAAAAATGGCGAACTACAATAAATGAAGGTGATATTACCCAAAATAAAGATTTAACAAAAAGGAATTCGTATGAAAAAGATCGATTACTTTATCACAAAAAACAAAAGTATTTTAAAGTATATCCATTACCAAACCAAAAAGATAATTTTAAAAAATACTATATATATAATCTTTTATCATATAAATCCATTAATTATGAAATTAAGAAGTCCTCATATATTATTTATGGATCACCATCAGAATTAAATAACAACCAAAAAATTACTTTTAATTACAACAATTATAAACAAAATTTATTTGAAAGCCTGGAGGAAATTCCTATCAATCATTATCTAGAAAAGGGCGATATTGTGTATATACAAAAAAATACAGATAGAAAATATTTTGATTGGACAATTCTAAATTTTTTTCTAAGACAAAAAATAGATATTGAGGCCTGGACCAAAATGGATTATAGCAGTAATATAAATACTAAGCTTGGAAGTAAGAATTACCAAAAAATTGATAAAATGGATAAAAACAATATTTTTTATCTGATGATTCATCAAGATTTAGAAATAAATCCAATCAATGACAAGAAATTCTTTTTTGATTGGATGGAAATGAATGAAGAAATCCTAAACCCAATATCGACAAATCTGAAACTTCCGTTCTTCCCAGAATTTGTGCCACTTTATAATGTATACAAAATAAAACCATGGATTATACCAAGCAAATTACTTCTTTTAAATTTAAATAAAAACATTAATGAAAAGAAAAAATTAAATTTTTTTAGACCATCGAATGAAAAAAGATATTATAAATTAATGAATCGAAATCAAGAAGAAAAAGAACCCGCGGGCCGAAGAGGCCTTGGATCATATTCACAAAACCAAGATAAAATGAAAAAACAATATAAGATCCGGAATAAGATGAGACCAGAAATGATTTTCTTACGTAAACACTATTTGCTTTTTCAATGGATAATAGACGATGGTTTAATTCCGAATTTAACTGAAAGAATGATCAATAATATCAAGATATATTGTTACTTGCTTGGATTGATAAATCCAAGAGATACTACTATATCGTCTATTCAAAGGAAAGAAATAAATATGGATATAATGGTGATTCGAAAAAAATTAACTCCTATAGAATTGAATAAAAGGGGGATATTTTTTATAGATCCCATTCGTTTGTCTGTAAAAAACGACGGATACTTTATTATATATCAAACCGTAGGTATATCGTTGGTTCATAAAAGTAAGTACCAAACTCCTCAAAGATATCGAGAACAAAGATATATCAATAAAAATAAATTGGATGAATTTATCCCAAGATATCAAATAATAATTCGAAAGAGAGACAAAAAACATTATGATTTTATTGTTCCTGAAAAGATTTTATCATCTAGACGTCGTAGAGAATTGAGAATTCTAATTTCTTTCAACTCAAAGAATATAAATAGTTTGGATAAAAATCGAGTATTTTGTAACAAAAAGAACAGGAATCTTTTTTTGGATCAAAAAAAGCATCGTGATAGAGATAAAAACGAATTAATTAAATTAAAGTTATTTCTTTGGCCTAATTATCGATTAGAAGACTTAGCTTGTATGAATAGATATTGGTTTAATACCAATAATGGAAGCTGTTTTAGTTTGTTAAGAATATATCCACAATTAAAAATTGGTTGATGTTACATTTTTCCTATATATTCTGTACCATATAGAAAAGCAAACAGATGCACATATGCCTGTCTTACGTCCCAGTCTAATATTAGATCTTTTTTATTTAATACTAAGTCAATGACGTATCAATTTGTTTGGATAAAATCTATAAAATAAACGAATATATGGAATATTCCGAATTTTAGGTCTAAATTATTTGACGTTGTAAGTGTAAAAACGTACCATCCACTTTTTTATCCCTGTCCAACTAAAATTAAAATTCTTGTGTATAGTAATTACTACATTAAATTGACTAATATTATTATTACTGATCAAATAAAATATTTTATATGTAAATTAAAGGGTAGAAGGAGCTTTTTTTATGATAAAAAATACATTCAGTGCAATTATTTTGAAAGAGGAAAACGAAGACAACAAGGGGTCTGTTGAATTTCAAGTAGTGAGTTTCACCAATAGGATACGGAGACTTACTTCACATTTGGAATTGCACAAAAAAGACTATTTATCTCAGAGAGGTCTGCGTAAAATTCTAGGAAAACGTCAACGGCTGCTCGCCTATTTGTCAAAAAAAAATAGAGTACGTTATAAAGAATTAATCGGACAGTTGGAGATTCGAGATACAAAAAATAATTAATTTGAAGAGTCATTTTGAATTTTCGCTTAAATTTTGATGAACCTCTTTTCGCTTTCAGCAATTCATGGAAGAATGAATCGGGAAAAACCTATGACTGCACCAGCTACACGAAATGACCTTATGATAGTCAATATGGGCCCTCAGCACCCATCAATGCACGGTGTTCTTCGACTCATTGTTACTCTAGATGGTGAAGATGTTATTGACTGTGAACCGATATTGGGTTATTTACATAGAGGAATGGAAAAAATTGCGGAAAACCGAACAATTATACAATATTTACCTTATGTAACACGTTGGGATTATTTAGCTACTATGTTCACTGAAGCAATAACTGTAAATGCACCAGAGCAGTTAGGCAATATTCAAGTGCCTAAAAGGACCAGCTATATCAGAGTTATTATGTTAGAGTTAAGTCGTATAGCTTCGCATTTGTTATGGCTTGGCCCTTTTATGGCAGATATTGGGGCACAGACCCCCTTCTTCTATATTTTTCGAGAAAGGGAATTGATATATGACCTATTCGAAGCTGCTACCGGTATGCGAATGATGCATAATTATTTTCGTATTGGAGGAGTAGCTGCTGATTTACCTTATGGCTGGGTAGATAAATGTTTGGATTTTTGTGATTATTTTTTAACAAGAGTTACTGAATATCAAAGGCTTATTACACGGAATCCTATTTTTTTAGAGCGAGTTGAGGGAGTAGGCATTATTGGCGGAGAGGAGGCGATAAATTGGGGTTTATCGGGACCAATGCTACGAGCTTCCGGAATACAATGGGATCTTCGAAAGGTTGATCATTATGAGTCTTACGATGAATTTGATTGGGGAGTTCAATGGCAAAAGGAAGGGGATTCGTTAGCTCGTTATTTAGTACGAATTGGTGAAATGACAGAATCAATAAAAATTATTCAACAGGCTTTAGAAGGAATTCCGGGGGGGCCCTATGAGAATTTAGAAATCCGGCGCTTTGATAAAGTATGGGATCCCGAATGGAATGATTTTGACTATCGATTTATCAGTAAAAAACCTTCTCCTACTTTTGAATTGTCAAAACAAGAACTTTATGTGAGAGTCGAAGCCCCAAAAGGAGAATTAGGAATTTTTCTGATAGGAGATAAGGGTGTTTTTCCTTGGAGATGGAAAATCCGACCACCGGGTTTTATCAATTTGCAAATCCTTCCTCAATTAGTTAAAAGAATGAAATTGGCTGATATTATGACAATACTAGGTAGCATAGATATCATTATGGGAGAAGTTGATCGTTAAATGATAATAGATACAACAGAAGTACAAGCTATCAATTCTTTTTTTAGATTGGAATCCTTAAAGGAGGTATATGAGATCATATGGATGCTTGTCCCTATTTTTACTCCTGTATTAGGAATCACAATAGGTGTATTAGTAATTGTTTGGTTAGAAAGAGAAATATCTGCGGGGATACAACAACGTATTGGCCCTGAATACGCCGGGCCTTTGGGAATTCTTCAAGCTTTAGCAGATGGTACAAAATTACTTTTCAAAGAGAATCTTCTTCCATCAAGAGGAGATACTCGTTTATTCAGTATCGGACCATCCATAGCAGTCACATCAATTCTACTAAGTTCTTTAGTAATTCCTTTTGGATATCGCCTTGTTCTAGCCGATTTAAGTATTGGTGTTTTTTTATGGATTGCCATTTCAAGTATTGCTCCTGTGGGCCTTCTTATGTCAGGTTATGGATCAAATAATAAATATTCCTTTTTAGGTGGTTTACGGGCTGCTGCTCAATCAATTAGTTATGAAATACCATTAACTCTATGTGTGTTATCAATATCTCTACGTGTGATTCGTTAAGACATAAAATTTCCTCTATGCCTTTTCTTTCTAGGAAGGAAATTTCATGAGTTGAATATACATTTTTATTTTTTATTCATCATTCGGGTTGATGAACTAAACCAGATAGTTATATGAGTGAAAAAAACAGTTTCTTACTTTGCAGTAAAAATATTCAGTCTCATTTCCTATGTACAAGTGTTAAGTGAAAGTAAACATAAGCATTATATACTATTTACCCCAAGATTGAGTGATTAGTAATCATGACTTGAAGCGGGTTCAAAAGGAGCAACTATCTAGGGATTTTAATAGCTATTAACAGACATGTATTACCCTAATGAGCGGGGTCCTTTTTGACCAAAAAGAGTGGATAGTTAGGAAAACCAAGGTACACAAAGGATTCGTAATAGAGATTATGTAAGTTATTCAACAGGATTTTCTGTTCATACTGCATAGCATAATAAGGGATTCTAATTGGGGCTTTATGTTGGTAGAAATGCTGAAGGAGTACTCCCCACGATTCCGATCCAGAGTATTTTCCTATCCACCGATTAAGTAAATAACTATAACTATCAAGAACGAAGTAATCCTTTACTTAAAGTACCTTTTTATGAGAAAGGAGAATAGGAACAAAAAAATAAACTAGAAAAAATTAAATTGCACTACAAAAAAGATCTTTTTTAGAGAGATATAATTCTTGTATGTAATGTTTCATGAACTAATGCAATGTATCGTTTTTTTCATAATCAAAAATGCTAGGTTGAACTATTTATTGAGATTTGAGATTTCTACAAAAAAC